GTTCTTTTTATCGGAATTCTAGTTATCTGAATAAGAGTAAGAATACCCACCACGATCGTTACATGGATGATACTCAGTATATTTGGAATAATCACATTAATAGTTGCATTGACAGTTATCTTCAGTCTCAAATCTGTATTGATAGTTACATTGTAAGTGGTAGTGACAATTCCAGTAACAATTACATTTCTAGTTCCATTTGTGGTGGAAGTGAAAATAGTAGTAAAAACGAGAATGCCAGAACGAGTGATCGAACTATACGAAAAAGTTCTACTGATCTGGATGTAACTCAAAAATACAAGCATTTGTGGGTTCAATGCGAAAGTTGTTATGGATTAAATTATAAGAAATTTTTTCAATCAAAAATGAATCTTTGTGAACAATGTGGATATCATTTGAAAATGAGTAGTTCAGATAGAATCGAACTTTCGATCGATCCGGGTACTTGGGAGCCTATGGATGAAGACATGGTCTCTCTGGATCCCATTGGATTTCATTCGGAGGAGGAGCCTTATAAAAATCGTATCGATTCTTATCAAAGAAAGACAGGATTAACCGAGGCTGTTCAAACAGGCATAGGGCAACTAAGCGGTATTACCGTAGCAATTGGGGTTATGGATTTTCAGTTTATGGGGGGTAGTATGGGATCCGTAGTCGGGGAGAAAATTACCCGTTTGATTGAATACGCTACTAAAGAATTTCTACCTCTTATTATAGTGTGTGCTTCCGGAGGGGCGCGCATGCAAGAAGGAAGTTTGAGCTTGATGCAAATGGCTAAAATATCTTCTGCTTTATATGATTATCAATCAAATAAAAAGTTATTCTATGTACCAATCCTTACATCTCCTACTACTGGCGGGGTGACAGCTAGTTTTGGTATGTTGGGGGATATTATTATTGCCGAACCCAATGCCTACATTGCCTTTGCGGGTAAAAGAGTAATTGAACAAACATTGAATAAAACAGTACCCGACGGTTCACAAGCGTCTGAGTATTTATTCCAGAAGGGCTTATTCGATCTAATCGTACCACGTAATCCTTTAAAAAGCGTTCTGAGTGAGTTATTTCAACTCCACACTTTCTTTCCTTTGAATCAAAATTAGAACATTAAGTTCAATTATTTTGAGCAAACAAGTAATTAGTTTATCGGAATCCAAGTCAAAATTAGATGAATGGGGTTTTCTTTGTTGACATAAGATCTAATTGTATCAAAGAATCAAAAGTCACAGAAAATTGAAAATCTGCCCTTTTTCTTTCTATATTTCTGATTATTGATCAAGAAGCCTCTATCAACAAGATAAAAGATCAACAAGATAAAAGATGAAATTCTTTTCTTTTTTTTTTTTTTTCGTGAAATTAGGCAAATAAAAAAAATATTCTTCTCGTCATATATAATTAAAATCTAGAAAATATAGAATTTTTTATTTGCCTATATCTTACGATAATCCTATTTTGATTAAGAATCCCTGTTGGATGGGATTCTAACAAACCCTTCAATATAAATAGAATAGAATCTAATTCTAAATAGAATCTAATTCATTTTTAAGAAACTTTTTGCTTAAAATAGGAAGACAAGAACAAAAAATGAAGAAAATAATATATCATCCCTATTCTTTCAAATTTTTCATGTAGAAAGATGAAAAACTACATTATATACTCACTTAGATAGATACTTATATCTATAGATATTAAGTAAAGTAATAATATAGAATTATCAAATTATAATAAGATATCCTTATAGTTATATATAATAAGATATCTTTACTTTATATATTATATATATTACTTTATATATTATAATTAATTATTATAATTATAAATATAAAATCTAAATAATAATAACAGGTACAAATAGTAAATCGAGGTACCCATTCTATGACAACTCTTAACTTTCCCTCTATTTTGGTCCCTTTAGTAGGCCTGGTATTTCCGGCAATCGCAATGGCTTCTTTATTTCTTCATGTTCAAAAAAACAAGATTGTTTAGAGCCGATGGCACAAAATCTCATCCATTTTTTTTTTAACTGACGCTTGTATCATAACACAGATATCCATTTAGCAAAATTGGTATAAGCGGCTTCCGCCGAAAAACTCTTATGTCTTCAGAAAATGCTATATTCTAGTGATTTTCAAATAGACCCGAATCGCGGATGTAAAGTTGGTCTATCTATATGTATGTGGCTATCTTTAGTGAGATCATACGAAGGGTATGTTATTAGTTTAGATCTAACCAATTTAATGAATTACCCCTAAAGGTTCACATCAAACTAGTGCTAGTTGATGCGAGTTACTTCGGAAACAAACGGACTAAAGTCAAATTCATTTGGGGTATTCTCTCAATTCCAAAAAAAGCAACTGGATCAAGTATGAGTTGTCGATCAGAACATATATGGATAGAACCTATAACGGGGGCTCGAAAAACAAGTAATTTCTGCTGGGCTGTTATCCTTTTTTTAGGTTCATTAGGATTCTTGTTGGTTGGAACCTCGAGTTATCTTGGTAGAAATTTGATATCTTTATTTCCGTCTCAGCAAATAGTTTTTTTTCCACAAGGAATTGTAATGTCTTTCTATGGGATCGCGGGTCTTTTTATTAGTTCCTATTTGTGGTGCACAATTTCATGGAATGTAGGTAGTGGTTATGATCGATTTGATAGAAAAGACGGAATAGTGTGTATCTTTCGTTGGGGATTTCCTGGAAAAAATCGTCGGGTCTTCCTCCGATTTCTTATAAAAGATATTCAGTCCGTCAGAATAGAAGTTAAAGAGGGTATTTATGCTCGTCGTGTCCTTTATATGGATATCAGAGGCCAGGGAGCCATTCCATTGACTCGTACTGATGAGAATTTTACTCCACGGGAAATGGAACAAAAAGCTGCTGAATTGGCCTATTTCTTGCGTGTACCAATTGAAGTATTTTAAGAAATGAGTCGAGAAATTAATGCTTTCTCAGCAGGAGGGCAAAAACGCAACAATCCTCTTTTTCTATAACATAACTTAATTGAGGTTTCTTCAGAACATTCATTCGAGTCAAAGCAGACCTATATGGAACAAGTATAAAAAAACTTTTTTGGGGATCTTTTATATGTATCGAAATATACACAACTCTATTCAATCAATAAAAAATAAGAAACAAATCAAAATATCTCATAATCAACCATCTCGAAATAAGGAAATTATCCCTTTTTTTTTTTTACTTGTTGGAATTGAGACTTTAGATTCATATCTTGTATTTCGAAGCTTCATTTTATACTTTTTGTGCTCCTTAATGACCAAAAAATGGGATCTCTTATAATGATAACTAGCCAATTTATGTCCTTTTTTGCCACTCATTTTTTACAATATTCTTCATAAATTTACCTCCATTATTCTATCCCTGACTACTCAATAGTCAATTAAAATTTTTCGAACTATTAGAGATTTTCATATTATGATAGAAAAGGAGTTCCTTCGTCTCAAAATCTGAATAATATTCATTATTTAAAATTTAAAGTGGTTTTTCCGAGCATTCATCGAAAAGAGATATGTGCTTCGAATTTGACCAATTGAGATATGGGAAACCCCATTTTTTTTTTTATTTATTCAAATTTTTGTCCATATTCTGTATTTTTTTTTCTAGATTGAAGGCCTAACCACGAAATCACAAATAAAAAAGAGTGAATAGATTCATAGGTTCAATAACTTGTAATAGAACTGATGCGTGAGAGAAATATTAGATTACAGAGAGTCGACGAATGAGATGGGTTCATTAACAATTCACAGATGAAAAAATGGAAAAAAAGAAAGCATTCACTCCTCTTTTATATCTTGCATCTATCGTATTTTTGCCCTGGTGGATTTCTCTCTCATTTCAAAAAAGTCTGGAATCATGGGTTACTAATTGGTGGAATACTACGCAATCCGAAACTTTTTTGAATGATATTGAAGAAAAGAGTATTCTAGAAAAATTCATAGAATTAGAGGAACTCCTCTTCTTAGAGGAAATGATCAAGGAATACTCGGAGACACATCTACAAAACCTTCGTATAGGAATTCACAAAGAAACAATCAAATTAATCAAGATACACAACGAGAGTCATATTCATACAATTTTGCACTTCTCGACAAATATAATCTGTTTCATTATTCTAAGTGGTTATTCTATTTTGGGTAATAAAGAACTTGTTCTTCTTAACTCTTGGGCTCAGGAATTCCTATATAACTTAAGTGACACAATAAAAGCTTTTTCTCTTCTTTTATTAACTGATTTATGTATCGGATTTCATTCGCCCCATGGTTGGGAACTAATGATTGGCTTTGTCTACAAGGATTTTGGATTTGTTCATAATGATCAAATTATATCTGGCCTTGTTTCCACTTTTCCAGTCATTCTAGATACAATTTTAAAATATTGGATTTTCCGTTATTTAAATCGCGTATCTCCGTCACTTGTAGTGATTTATCATTCAATGAATGACTGAAAAATTATCTACCTAATCCAATTAGAATGTTTCTTACTTTGCAGTTGTACATAAGCAAAGCATTGAAAATCAATTTATATTTCTACCCATCCCGGAGTATATTCCTATATATTAATCCAGTCGAATTATTCCAGTAAATAACAGAATCGTGGATAGGAAACTCCATTAGTGACCTACCCCAATTTATTGTAGAAATTTTCGGGATCAATGGTTGGACCATGCAAACTATAAATACTTTTTCTTGGATAAAGGAACAGATTACTCAATCTATTTCCGTATCGCTCATGATATATATCATAACTCGTACATCCATTTCAAATGCATATCCCATTTTTGCACAGCAGGGTTATGAAAATCCACGAGAAGCAACTGGACGTATTGTATGCGCCAATTGCCATTTAGCTAATAAACCAGTGGATATTGAGGTTCCGCAAGCGGTACTTCCCGATACTGTATTTGAAGCAGTTGTTCGAATTCCTTATGATATGCAATTGAAACAAGTTCTTGCTAATGGTAAAAAAGGGGCTTTGAATGTGGGGGCT